CCAATAATGTATGTATATTGGACTTTTTGAGACAATTATAGATTCTGGGAGGCAATTCTAATTGGTCAATAAAAATGGATTTCAATGCTATTTCTTTTTTATTTTTCCTTAGTTTATCCTTAACCAATCTATCATGAAAAGTAAAAAGGGGTAAAGTAACTTTGTGTTGATTGTTTTCTAAATTTAAGTTTTCTTCTTCTGCATGTAAAAAAGGAATAAATAAATCAATCAAATTCCGGGAGGCTTCATAAAGTGCTTCCTTAGGAGTTAAACTTCCATTTGTCCATATTTCGAGAAAGAGTATCTCTTGTTTTTCATTCCCATTCACATAAGAATGAATACTATGATTTGCATTTCGAACAGGCATGAATACAGCATCTATAGTATAACTTCCGTCTTGAATGTTGTTTAGTGTTTTTATACGATATCCCCGATTCCTATCAATTTGTAATTCAATACACAAATTAATAGGTTCTGTTAGGTTAGCTATATGTTGTGTATTATCAACGATTTCCACCGAAGGTGGTAAAATTATGTCTTGAGCAGTTACATATCCAGGACCTTTGAAACAAATAGACGCGTCCCGAGTTCCATACAGATTACTTCTCAATACAATTTCTTTCAAATTCATTAAAATCTCATGTATTGATTCTTGAATACCTACTATGGTAGAATATTCATGTGGTATTTTCTCAGATTTTGCACGTGTGATACATGTTCCTTCTATTTCTCCGAGCAAAATTCTTCGCATTGCAATGCCTATTGTATCAGCTTGGCCTTTCATAAGTGGAGACAGAATAAAGCGTCCATAGTAAAGACGCTTACTGTCTACCCTTGATTCAACACACTTCCACTGCAGTGTCCGAGTAGATACTTTTACTTTTTCTCGAATCATAGTAATATATTTTGATAAAACTCTTGAATTAATTGTTTTTTTCTCTTGAAATCTCTTTCTTTAATGTTTCTTTTTAGTTTTACACACGTCTTTTTTTAGGAGACCTACATCCATTATGTGGCATAGGAGTTACATCCCGTATAAACCTTAATAGTATACCACTTCTACGAATAGCTCTTAATGCCGCATCTCTTCCGAGACCAGGACCTTTTATCATTACTTCTGCTCGTTGCATGCCTTGATCCGCTACTACTCGAATAGCATTTGCTGCTGCGGTTTGAGCGGCAAATGGTGTCCCCCTTCGTGTACCTTTAAATCCACACGAACCGGCAGAGGACCAAGAAATCACCCGACCCCGTACATCTGTAACAGTCACAATGGTATTGTTGAAACTAGCTTGAACATAAATAACCCCCTTTGGTATTTTACGAGGATGCTTACGCGAACTAATACGTCCATTTTTACGTGAACCAATTTTTGGTATAGGTTTTGCCATTTTTTATTATTTTAAAAAATATAAGTCCGAAATATATGGATATATCCATTTCCTGTCAAAAACGGATTCTTTACTTTTTTCTAACTAGAATTAATATTCTATATTTTCTATATTAATTGTATTCTCTAATTCTATGAATATAGAATTTTTGAAATATCAAGCAATATTATTTCTTATAATACTTACTAACTCTAGAATAGATTCTAATATAGAATCTAAATTATTCGATTTTTATGATTTACTATTTAATTAAATAGTAATAAGATTTTTTTTATTTGTACATTTGGTACTTTCTTTTAAATTGAAAGCCCTTCATTTGTGAAAATATTATCCTTGTCTTTGTTTATGTTTTGGATTGGAACAAATTACAATAATTCGTCCTCGCCTGCGTATCAATCGACATTTTTCACAAATTTTACGAACAGAGGCTCCTATTTTCATATTTCTCATTCCTTAACTTAATGCCAAATCTATTTATTGGAAGAAAATAGGTTTTCCTTACATTTTTAACTTCTAATTGTGCTCCCTAAAAAAAGTATAATTAAATTCAGTGACTTATACTTCCATTTTTTTATTTTCCCAGTCATATACATATAGTACGTCGAATTTTTTTTTTTATTTAATTTAAATCCTCTTCACGCATTCACAAATGTATGAGGAGTAATATAATAGAAATCCGTTTTTTATCTACTCCATTCACAAGAATGGATATAAGTTTTTCATATAATTCGGATATCGTAAAATTTATCAAAAAATTACCATATATAACATAAAACTTCTCCGCCGATTCTTTCTAATCGAGCCTCTCGATCTGTCATAATACCTCTAGAAGTAGAAAGAATTACAATCCCCATTCCTCCTAAAATTCTAGGAATTCTTTGATAGTTAGAATAGATTCGTAGACCAGGTGTACTGATCCGTTTTAAATTTAAAAAAGTTTTATCTGATCCTTTCCTATTTCTTCTATACCGTAGAGTTATAACTAAAAAGTATTTGTTGCTTTCCCGATGTTTTCTGACGTTTTCAACAAAACCCTCTCGTAAAAGTATTTTCACAATGTTTTCGGTGATATTAGTAAGTGGTATTTGAACTGTTCTTTTTCTACTCATGTCAGCATTGCGTATCAAGGTTATTATATCAGCGATGGTATCTTTACCCATGATAAATGAAAATTCTTTTTGCTCCTTACTTTCGATATAATCAACGTGCTCCCATTTTGCGATTTGTTATTTTTTGATTCAATAAAATATCTAATATTGAATATGATAATATAATAATACTTCCTATATAGAAATTGGTATTCTAATTAGGATAATGTAAATAGATATAGAATATTCTAAAACTAAAAAATGAACTATTCTAAACTATATATATATATATAATCTCATATGGAATTCAGAATTCTATTTTATTTTTATAGAAATAGAATTCTGAATTTTTATTTGGATTTGAATATATAGATATTGAATATATATATATTTCATTCCTTTTTCTGTTTTTTCGATCTATTCTTATTTTTTTTAGTTTTTAAAATATTTATTAAAAAATATTAATGAATATAATCACTTACTACTTCTAATACTTAGTACTACTTAATATATATACTTCTAATTACTTCGAAATAGGTATACTTTATATATATTTTATTATTTATTTATAAGATAGAATCTTAATATAAATAATAAAATATTGATAATATAGAATAATTATTACACAAGGTATATATGTGAGATAGATTAATTAATCTATCTCATTCAATTCATAAATAATATATCGAGATCGCAATCTCGTATTATAATACCTCGGGTGCTAATGAAACTATTTTCGTGAAATTTAACTGTCTCAATTCTCGGGCTATTGCGCTAAAAATTCGAGTTCCTTTTGGATTTCCTTCTTTATCAATGAGAACTGCAGCATTATCATCATACTTTATTATCATACCGTTACTACGTTTGAGTCCTTTACAAGTACGTACAATTACAGCTCTAATCACTTCGGATCTTTCTAAAGGCGAATTTGGTACTGCTTTTTTGATTACAGCAACAACAATGTCACCAATATTAGCATACCGTCGATTACTAGCTCCTATGATTCGAATACACATCAATTCGCGGGCTCCGCTATTATCAGCTACATTTAAATAGGTTTGAGGTTGAATCATATCATTTATTTTTTTATCTTTCAGTCAAAAAGTTGAAGTAAAAAAAATATTCTGTGTTCAAAAAAAAAAAAAGAAACCCACAATTGCCATTTTTTTCATACTTTTTTCATACTAAAGACCTCTTTCGTTCTAATTCTAATGATTATTCTGAAAGAATGAATTGAGTTCGTATAGGCATTTTGGATGCTGCTATTGAAATAGCCTTTCTAGCTATATTTTCTGGGACCCCACCCATTTCATAAAGTATTTTGCCGGGTTTAACGACAGCTACCCAATATTCGGGAGATCCTTTTCCCGAACCCATACGCGTTTCGGCCGGTCTTACTGTAACGGATTTGTCTGGAAATATGCGTATCCATATTTGTCCACCCCGGCGAACATTTCGTGACATTGCCCGTCGCCCCGCTTCTATTTGTCTAGATGTGATCCAAGCGGGCTCAAGTGCCTGAAGAGCATATTTTCCGAAGCAAATTTTATTACCTCGAGAGGCTTTTCCTTTCATTCTTCCTCGATGTTGTTTACGGAATTTGGTTCTTTGAGGGTTATAGTTGATGGTTGTTTCTCAATTCCATCTCTATTACAGAACCGTACATGAGATTTTCACCTCATACGGCTCCTCGCGAATAAATCGATTCAAAACTATTTAATCGATATAATAATATACAATAAGATACATATGTTTAATATAAATTAAACATATAATCCAATCGCGGGCGAATATTTACTCTTTCATTATCAATTTCAGATGTAATGTAGGGTTAGCCCACAACTCCTCAAAAAACAATGAATTGGTTCTTAGTTTCTTCCGCCATCCCACCTAATGAATCATTAAGATTTGTTTTTCATTTTAATATAATCTTAAGTATTCACAGGTTCCATCGTTCCCATCGCTTTTCGATTTATGGTTAGGTCTAAATTCTACAATGGAGCCTCTTTAATAAATTAATAAGATTTTCTTATTTATTTTATTCTTTTTTGTTGAATCAACCTTCTCAGTTTTATTGATTCGCGGCTCTTGATTCGTTTATTCTAGGAATATATTCATCCATATATGGATGTTTAATATTGATGCTTTATTACATTATCGTTTATGAGATGACCCATAGACCTTTACATATTAGAATTCTATATCATTGATATCTGTTTTTCTATCTTTCTTTCACCCCTTCATTTATCTGTATATTCTTATTGCTTTACAACTCATAATAAGATTCGTTTTTATTTCAGTTGCTATAATTATATCACCAGATATATCTTTATTTCGATTTTGACTGGTTCTTTATATCCAGATAATGCGAAGCGATGAGTAGGTTATTAGTTCTTTAGTAATTAATTCTACGAATTTTTGTAGAAATTTAATCACTCTAAAAAAAAACCAACGAGTCACACACTAAGCATAGCAATTCCTTCCCTATAAAATGATTAATCTAATTTTTTTATTGAATCTTATAAAATTTGTCATTTATTCTTTTGGAATAAGAGTGTAGTAAGAATTCGTCATTTTTTGTTTTATCGAAAGATCGAACGTTAAAGATAAGGAAAAGTTTATTATTCTTGGTTTAGAAATATCCAAACTTTGATTCCTAATACCCCATAAATAGTTCGAACTGTATAGGCACAATAATCAATTTTCGCTCGAATGGTTTGTAGAGGAACCCTACCTTCTCTGATCCATTCGACACGTGCAATTTCTTTTCCGTCGATACGTCCCGCAATTTGTACTTGAACTCCTTTTGTACCCGCCTGTTCAGCTAATTCAATAGCTTTTTTGATTGCTTTACGAAATGAAATTCTATTCTTTAATTGTCCGGCTATAAATTCTGCAAGAATATTAGGGTCTCTATAAGCATTTGGAATTCTTGTAATTGCAATGTTGAGTTTTCGGTTCACACAATTCAGTTTTTTTTGCACATTCATCTGTAATTCTTCGATTCTTCGAGGCTTACCCTCTATTAATAACTTCGGAAGTCCCATATAGATTATGACTTGAATCAGATCGATTCTTTTTTTAATCTTTATCCGTCCAATTCCCTCGACACCAGAGGATATTTTTATCGTTTTTTGTATATAATTCTTGATACAATCTCGTATTATTTTATCTTCTTTTAAATTCTCGGAATAATTTGTTGGTTGTGCAAACCAAATAGAATCATGACTTTGAGTTGTACCAAGTCTGAAACCAAGCGGATTTATTTTTTGTCCCATAATTCCTCACTACTCTAATTTAAAATGATACGTCTTATTTGTCTACTTTTTTATCTATATCGTTTTTTTATATAAATATATATATCTTTATGACTCATTGACTTAGTTCGTTGAAATATATATTGTGATTTGCTACTGCAGAATAAACCAATTCAAAAAAATGGAATAAGATGCTCAACTCCATAAAGCATAAGTTCTATTATCATAACCCTTCATTTTAAAATCTTATCAATTACTATTCGCGCTTTATGTTGTGAATAGACAGGAATATTTTTTGACCAAAGAGTTATACTTCTGTGTATCGGTTCTTTTTTCACTAAAAAATGACTATTACTAAATTTACGTTAAAATGAATGTTAACGACGAGATCTATTATCATTTTTCGCATACCCTCGGAAGTTTAGAGTAGGTGAAAATTCTCCCAATTTATGGCCTACCATACGATCTGTTATATAAATAGGTAAATGCTCTTTTCCATTATGGATAGCAATGGTATGTCCAATCATTGCGGGTATAATCGTAGATGTTCTGGACCAAGTTATTATTATTTCTTTTTCTCCTTTTGTGTTAAGCTTATTTATTTTTCTTAATAAATGATTCGCTACAAAAGGATTTTTTTTTAGTGAACGTGTCATAGTTAATTATTCCTCTTATAATTTCTAAAAAAGTGAATTTTTTCTCTTATATTTAAAATATTTAAAAAAACAAAATGAAATCATCTAATGTCATAGTAAATTACTCGTTATATTTTTTTCTTTTGTAAAGACGAAGAAACAAATTCTATTTTCTCTACTCTATACTATTTAGTACGGCGACGAAGAATCAAATTATCACTATATTTATTCTTTTTTCTAGTTCTTCTTCCAAGTGCAGGATAACCCCAAGGAGTTACCGGTTTTTTTCTACCAATTGGGGCCCTCCCTTCACCACCCCCGTGTGGATGGTCTACAGGGTTCATAACTACTCCTCTTACTACAGGACGCTTACCTAGCCAACGTTTAGCTCCAGCTTTGCCCAACCTTTTCTGGTTTACCCCAACATTCCCCACTTGTCCTACTGTTGCTGAACAGTTTTTGGATATCAAACGGACCTCTCCAGAAGGTAATTTTAATGTTGCCGATTTCCCCTCTTTTGCAATCAGTTTCGCTACAGCACCTGCTGCTCTAGCTAATTGTCCACCCTTTCCGAGTGTTATTTCTATGTTATGTATGGCCGTGCCTAAGGGCATATCGGTTGAAGTAGATTCTTCTTTTTGATCAATCAAAACCCCTTCCCAAACTGTACAAGCTTCTTCCAAAGCATACGGCTTTCTGGATGTAGATGGTGATATCTATACACATGGATCTTATATTATATATGGCATAATCAAGTCCCGCATGAGTTAATATATAATAGAGGAATCTAAATCTACCGAATCACTCATGTTATGATCTTCTACATCCTAGGTCTTCCCATTCCTTCATCTGGCTTATGTTCTTCATGTAGCAGTCAGACCGAATGACTCTATGAAATTACGTTGCTACTTATACATAGTACGGGTAACGTAGGAGACATTTCTATTTTTCCCCGGGGGAATTCTTTGAATTACCACAGCTTAGCTTTCAATTCGCCTCTGACCATCAAATGAAATGTGAATAACCCGTATTCTTCCCTCTTTGAAACAAGGGTAGCTTCTTGTTCTGTCGGTGCTTGAAACAATTTTGTCTTCTCCATATTACTATATCTCTAGGGTCAATAATTTTATATGAGGAACTACTGAACTCAATCACTTGCTGCCGTTACTCTTCAGTTTTCTGTTGAAGTCTATCCTGTAGAGGTACTCAAATTGGATCAGTGATCGATTTATAGGTTTCGCCGTAAACCTAATTGGTTACTTCCAATTACGTAAATCAATAGTTCAAACCGCACTCAAAGGTAGGGCATTTCCCATTTTTATAGGAACTTCTGTACCATAAACAATGGTATCTCCAATTATAGCCCCTCTGGGGTGTAAAATATATCTTTTCTCACCATCCCCATAGTGTATGAGACAAATGTGTGCATTTCGATTAGGGTCGTATTCTATGGTTACGATTCTACCATATATGTCTTTATCATTCCGTCTAAAATCGATTTTACGGTATAGACGCTTATGACCTCCCCCTCTATGCCTTGTGGTAATAATTCCTCTGGCATTACGGCCTTTACAACGATGCTCTCCATAAATCAAACGATTTCGTTTCACTTTGGCTCCATTGCGTGTGCTCGGGATAGAAGTTTTGTATAAATGTATCGCCATGCTATTAAGTGTATTTTTATTTAAGTTCTTTTCTTTCTAAGAGGTGGAATAGAATAACCCGGTTGAAGCGTAATGATCATACGTCTGTAACGCATTGTATGCCCCATAATAGGTCGAACTCTTCTACCCTTTATCGGTAGTCGATGACTATTCATAGCTATTACCTTGACACCAAAGAAGAGTTCGACCCAATGTTTTATTTCTGTCCTAGTTGATCCTGATTCAACATTAAAAGTATATTGATTTTTCCCCAATAACCGAATACTTTTGTCTGTAAATACTGCATATTTTATTCCATTCATAAATATATTTTCTTCCCTATGAGTTCTAGTCTCAATAAGAATACTAGTTTTTTTTTACTGTTCATATGTTATAATTTGAATATACCACACCAATTCGTTATGTATGGATGATGAGATTCCATTGATACAGAGCCAATCGTTCTTTTTTAGATGGTCAGAACTTCGTCTGGATTCAAATTCTACTGATAGGTCTACTACAGATCAGAAATTATTTATTTAGAAATTACTTATTTAGAATATTTATTTAAAAATTACTTATTTAGAAATTACTTATTTAGAATATTTATTTAAAAATTACTTATTTAGAAATTACTTATTTAGAATATTTATTTAAGTAAAGAAAAAGATGTTTCTTTTGTTCTTTCCAGGCGATCGGAAAATAAAGAAATAGTCAATATAATTATTATTATGTATTTACAAAATACTGTCTCAATTCATCCTATTTCATCCGATCCAGGATGTGATATGGTTCCGAAGGGTGAACTTTTGACAGTTCCGATAAGATTTCATTCTTGAACAAAAATCCATTTTTTGGAGGGAGGTTTCCATTGGCGTGCATCCAGTAGGAATTGAACCTACGACTTCGCCAATTATGAGTTGGGCGCTTTAACCATTCAGCCATGGATGCTTCACAGGAATCCTCGTACCTGGTGAATAACCAAATTCCAATTGAAGTGAAATCTTTTGGATAAATCAATGCAATATAGGAGGATTAGATGAAAAAACATCAATTCCAATACTGGATTTTCGAATTGAGAGAGATATTTAGAGAGATCAAGAATTCTCGCTATTTGTTAGATTCGTGGACTCAATTCAATTCAGCGGTATCTTTCATTCACATTTTTTTCCATCAAGAGAGTTTTATAAAACTATTGGACTCCCGAAGTTGGAGTATCCTACTTTCACGCAATTCACAGGGTTTAACTTTAACAAGCAATCGATATTTCACGATCAAGAATGTAGTACTCTTTGTAGTAGCAATCCTTATATATCGTATTAACAATCGAAAGATGATCGAAAGAAAAAATCTATATTTGACAGGGTTTCTTCCTATACCTATGAATTCCATTGGGCCCAGCAATGATAGATTGGAAAACTCAAAAGATTCTTGCAATATCAATAGGTTGATTGTTCCGCTCCTGTCTCTTCCAAAAGAAAAAAAGATCTCTGCGAGATCTGTCCTGGATCCGAAAGAGAATACTAGGGGTCTCCCAATAACTAACAAGTGTATCATGCCCGAATCTAACTGGGGTTCGCGGTGGTGGAGGAACTGGATTAGAAATAAGAGGGATTCTAGTTGTAAGATATCTAATGAAACTGTCGTTGGAATTGAGATTTCATTCAAAGAGAAAGATATCAAATATCTGGAGTTTCTTTTTGTATATTATATAGATATGGATCATCCGATCCGCAAGGACCATGATAGGGAATTGTTTGATCGTCTTTCTCCGAGGAAGAGGCAAAACATAATGAATTTGAATTCGGAACAACTATATGATTCCACGAGATCTAGCTTTATTCAAGTAACGGATTCTAGCCAATTGAAAGGATCTTCTGATCAATCGAGGGATCATACCAATTCCATTAGGAATGAGGATTCGAAATATCATACGCAGATGAATAATAATTTGCTTCCGGAAGAAATCGAAGAATTTTTGGGGAATCCTACAAGAGGCAATCGTTCTTTTTTCTCTGACAGATGGTCAGAACTTGATCTGGATTTTAATCCAACTGAGAGGCCTACTACAGATCAGAAATTATTTAAGAAAAAAGAAGATATTTCTTTTGTTCTTTCCAGGCAATCGGAAAATAAAGAAATAGTCAATATAGTCAAGATAATTATGTATTTACTAAATACTGTTTCAATTCATCCTATTTCATCCGATCCAGGATGTGATATAAATGAACTTGATAGTTCCGATAAGATTTCATTCTTGAACAAAAATCCACTTTTTGGTTTATTTCATCTATTCCATGACTGGAATAGGGGGGGATACATGTTACACCAAGATTTTAAATCAGAAGAGAGATTTCAAGAAATGGCAAATCTATTTAATCTATCAATAACCGAGCCGGATCTGGTGTATCATAAAGGATTTTCTTTTTATATTGATTCTTCCGGATTGGATGAAAAACAATCCTTAAATGAGGTATTCAACTCGAGGGATCAATCAAAAAATAAATCTTTATTGGTTCTACCTCCTCTTTTTTTTGAAGAGAATGAATCTTTTTATCGAATGATAATAAAAAAATGGGTCCGTACCTCTTTCGGGAATGATTTGGAAGATCCAAAATCAAAAATAGTGGTATTTACGAGCAACAACATAATGGAGGCAATCAATCAATATAGATTGATCCGAAATCTGATTCAAATCCAATATAGTACCTATGGGTACATAAAAAATATATGGAATCGATTCAATCGCAATTTCGAATATGGAATTCCACGGTATCAAATAGAAAATGATATTCTGAATCATAGAACTATAATGAAATACATGATCAACCAACATTTCTCAAATTTGAAAAAGAGTCAAAAGAAATGGTTCGATCCTCTTATTTTGATTTCTCGAACCGAGAGATCCAGGAATAGGAATTCAAATGCATATAGATACAAATGGTCCAATGGGAGCAAGAATTTTCAGGAACATTTGGACCAGTTCATTTCTGAGCAGAATAGCCGTTTTCAAGTAGTGTTCGATCGATTACATATTAATAAATATTCGATTGATTGGTCTGAGGTTATCGACAAAAAAGATTTGTCTAAGTCACTGTGTTTCTTTTTTTCCAAGTTTGTTCTCTTTTTGTCTAACTCACTTCCTTTTTTCTTTGTGAGTTTCGGGAGTATCCCCGTTCATAGGTCCGAGATCCACATCTATGAATTGAAAGGTCCAAATAATCCACTCTGTAATCAGTTGTTAGAATCAATAGGCGTTCATTTGAAAAAAAGGAAACCCTTCTTATTGGATGACTATGATACTTCTCCAAAATCGAAATTATTGATCAATGGAGGAACAATATCACCATTTTTGTTCAATAAGATACCAAACTGGATGATTGACTCATTACATACTAGAAAAAATTGCAGGAAATCTTTGGATTCCTATTTCTCAATGATATCCCACGATCAAGACAATTGGCTGAATCCTGTGAAACCATTTCATAGAAGTTCATTGATATCTTCTTTTTTAAAAGTAAATCGACTTCGATTCTTGAATAATCAATATAACTTCGGCTTCGATTCTAACAAAAGATTCTCTTTTTATGTGGAAAGGGCCTGTATCAATAATTTTGATTTTACGTATGGACAATTCCTCAATATCTTGTTCATTCGCAACAAAATATTTTCTTTGTGTGGCGGTAAAAAAAAACATGCTTTTTTGGAGAGAGATACTATTTCACCAATCGAGTTACAGGTATCTAACATATTGATACCTAATGATTTTTCACAAACTGGTGACGAAGGATATAACTTGTATAACTCTTTCCATTTTCCAATTCGATCCGATCCACTCGTTCGTAGAGCTATTTACTCGATCGCAGACATTTCTGGAACACCTCTAACAGAGGAAGAAATAGTCAATTTGGAAACAACTTATTGTCAACGTCTTTCAGATATGAATTTACCTGATTCAGAAGGAAAGAACTTGCATCAGTATCTCAATTTCAATTCAAACATAGGTTTGATTCACACTCCATATTCTGAGAAATATTTACCATCCGAAAAGAGGAAAAAACGCAGTCCTTGTATAAAAGAATACACTGAGAAAGGGCAGATCTATAGAACCTTTCAAAGAGATAGTGCTTTTTCAACTCTCTCAAAATTGAATCGATTCCGACCATATATACCATGGTTCCTTACCTCGGCAGGGCACAAATATCTAAATTTACTATTTTTAGAGACTTTTTCAGACCTATTTTTGATACTAAGTAGCAGTCCAAAATTTCAAAAATTTGTATCCATTTTTCATGATATTATGCATGTATCAGATATATCATGGCGAATTCTTCAGAAAAAATTGTGTCTTTCACAAGGGAATCTGATAAGTGAGATTTCGAGTAAGTGTTTACATAATATTCTTCTGTGTGAAGATATTTTTCATCGAAATAATGAGTCACCATTGATATCGACACATCTGAGATCGCTAAATATTAGGGAGTTCCTCTATTCAATCCTTTTCCTTCTTCTTGTTATCGGATATTTCGTTCATACACATCTTCTCTCTGTTTCTCGATTCTATAGTGAGTTACAAACAGAGTTCAAACAGGTCAAATCTTTGATGATTCCATCATACATGATTGAGTTGCAAAAACTTCTGGATAGGTATCCTACATCGGAACTGAATTCTTTCTGGTTAAAGAATCTCTTTCTAGTTGCTCTGGAACAATTAGGCAATTTTCTAGAAGAAAGACGAGGTTCTGCTTCTGGCGGCACGGGTGATGGTCCCGCTTATGGGGTCAAATCCATACATTCTAAGAAGAGATATTTTAATCTTATCGATCTCATAAGTATTATACCAAATCCCATGAATCGAATCGCTTTTTTGAGAAATACGAGATATCTAAGTCATACAAGTAAAGCGATCTATTCCTTGATAAGAAAAAGAAAAAACGTGAATAGTGATTGGATTGATGATAAAATAGAATCCTGGATCTCGAACAGTGATTTCATTGCTGATAAAGAAAGAGAATTCTTGGTTCAGTTCTCTACCTTAACGACAGAAAAAAGGATTGATCAAATTTTATTGAGTCTGACTCATAGTGATGATTTATCAAAGAATAACTCTGGTTATCAAATGATTGAACAACCGGGAACAATTTACTTACGAAATTTAATTGACATTCATAAAAAGGATCTACTGAATTATGAGTTCAATACATCCTGCTTAGCAGAAAGACGGATATTCCTTGCTCATTATCAGACAATCACTTATTCAGAAACCCCGTGTGGGGCTAGTAGTTTTGATTTCCCTTCTCATGGGAAACCCTTTTCGCTCCGCTTAGCCCTACCCTTTCCTAGGGGTATTTTAGTGATAGGTTCTATAGGAACTGGACGATCCTATTTGGTCAAATACCTAGCGACAAACTCCTATGTTCCTTTCATTACAATATTTTTGAACAAGTTCCTGGATAACCATCCTAAGGGTTTTCAGATTGATAATAGTGAGCAGAAAATTTTTGATGATAGAGAGGGTACCATTTACAGTCTTTTACCTAGTAATGAGGATAGTTCCTATAGTTACGATAGTGATGATAGTGACGATATCGACCGTGACTTTGATAGAGAGCTGAAGTTTCTAAGTATGAAGGATCCGGTACCTAAGGATTTGATGGTGGAAATAGACCGATTTTATATCACCCTTCAATTCGAATTAGCAAAAGTAATGTCTCCTTGCATAATTTGGATTCCAAACATTCATGATCTGGATATGAATGGGTCGAATGACTTATCCCTCGGTCTATTAGCGAACTATCTCTCCAGGGAGAGTGAAAGATGTTCTACAAGAAATATTCTTGTTATTGCTTCGACTCATATTCCCCAAAAAGTAGATCCCGGTCTAATAGCTCCAAATAAATTAAATACATGCATTAAGATACGAAGGCTTCTTATTCCACAACAACGAAAGCACTTTTTTACTCTTTCATATACTAGGGGATTTCACTTGGAAAAGAACATGTTCCATACTAATAGATTCGGGTCCATAACTCTGGGTTCCAATATACGAGATCTTGTAGCACTTACCAATGAGGTCCTATCGATTAGTATTATACAAAAGAAATCGATTATAGACACTAATATAATTAGATCTGCTCTTCATAAACAAACTTGGGATTTGCGATCTCAGATAAGATCAGTTCAGGATCATGGGATACTTTTCTATCAGATAGGAAGGGCTGTTTCACAAAATGTATTTCTAAGTAATGGCTTTATAGATCCTATATCTGTCTATATAAAGAAAAAATCATGTAACGAGAGGGAGTCTTTTTTGTACAAATGGTACTTCGAACTTGGAACAAGCATCAAGAAATTAACGATACTTCTTTATATTTTGAGTTGTTCTGCCGGATCGGTCGCTCAAGACCTTTGGTCTCTACCCGAACCTAATGAAAAAAATGGGATCACTTCTTATAGACTCGTTGAGAATGATTCTGATCTACTTCATGGCTTATTAGAAGTAGAAGCTGCTCTGATGGGATCCTCACGGACAGAAAGTCTGTTTGATAATGATCGAGTGATATCGCTTCTTCGGCCCCAACCAAGGAATCCCTTAAATATGATTCAAAATGGATCTTGTTCTATCGTTGATCATAAATTTCTCTATCAAAAATCTGAATCGGAGTTTGAAGAAGGCGAAGGAGTCCTCGACCCGCAACCGATAGAGGAGGATTTATTGAATCACATAGTTTGGGCTCCTAGAATATGGCGCCCTTGGGGCTTTCTATTCGAAAGGTCCAATGAAAATGAATTGGTATTTCCCTATTGGGAAAGGTCAGTTCGGGACAAGCAGATCATTTATGATGAAGAGGATGAGCTTCAAGAGAATGATTCGGAGTTCTTGCAGGGTGGTGGAACCATGCAGTACCAGACACGAGATAGATCTTCCAAAGAACAAGGCCTTTTTCGAATAAGCCAATTCATTTGGGACCCCGCGGATCCACTCT